ACTGTCTCAATTCTCGGGCGATCGCACCAAAAACTCGAGTTCCTTTTGGATTTCCTTCTTGATCAATCACAACTGCAGCATTGTCATCATATCGTATTATCATACCGTTGTCACGTTTAAGTTCTTTACAAGTACGGACAATTACAGCTCTGACCACTTCTGATCTTTCTAGAGGCATGTTTGGGACTGCGTCTTTGATCACAGCAACAATAACGTCACCAATATGAGCATATCGACGATTGCTAGCTCCTATGATTCGAATACACATCAATTCTCGAGCCCCGCTGTTATCTGCTACATTCAAATGGGTTTGAGGTTGAATCATATCATTTTTTTTATCTGTTTTTTACAATACAAAGGTCGAAGAAAAAAAGAAATATTGTTTGTCCAAAAAAAGAAACCTGCACCCGCTATTTTTTTTTACCCAAGGCCTATTTCTTTTTTATCCCGAAATGATGAATTGAGCTCGTATAGGCATTTTGGACGCTGCTATTGAAATAGCCCTTCTAGCTATATTTTCTGTTACTCCACCCATTTCATAAAGGATTCGACCTGGTTTAACAACAGCTACCCAATATTCGGGAGAGCCTTTACCTGAACCCATACGTGTTTCTGCGGGTCTTACTGTAACTGGTTTATCTGGAAATATGCGGACCCATATTTTTCCACCACGACGTGCATTTCGTGTCATTGCTCGTCGACCTGCTTCTATTTGTCTAGATGTGATCCAAGCGGGTTCAAGTGCCTGAAGAGCGTATTTACCAAAACAAATATGATTACCTCGATAAGATATTCCCTTCATTCTTCCTCTATGTTGTTTACGGAATCTGGTTCTTTTGGGGTTATAGTTGATGGTTTGTTTTGAATTCCATCTCTACTACAGAACCGGACGTGAGAGTTTCTTCTCATCCAGCTCCTCGCGAATAAAATGAATTCAAATTAAAGATTTTGAATTCAGATATAATATAATTTGAATTAAGATATACATGTATTTAATAAATAATATACTGAATCATGGATTTCATTTAATCTAGATCAAATCTATTATTAATTTGTATATCTTGTTTGTATAGATAACTAAATATATAAAATAACTATTTTTTTCTTATATTTATATATATGGTTTTTAGAATGTTAAAACGAATCTTTCTTTTGTTTTACTCTTTATCGTATTGGATTGACCCAAATTTAGCAATCCAAGAAAATCAATAAAATAAAGTTTTCGCGGGCGAATATTTACTCTTTCAATTTATATTTCAGTTCTATCATTAGTTCATAACTTTTCCGAATAGATAAATTGGTCTCTGGTCGGTTCCGCCATCCCGATCAATGAATCATTCGAATTCATTTTCACTAGAATCTTTTGAATTCACAGGTTCCATCGTTCCCATCGCTTCTTACTTTATGGTTAGGTCTCAATTCTACAATGGAGCTATTAGTTCTTGAGTCAATATTCTTAGTCTTTATTGGCTCGAAGCTCTTTATTTTTTGTTCGATGAGTAGATCCATTTAATGATGAATCCGTATTGATGCTTTATTACACAGCTTTTTTCTGAGATGACTCATAGACCTTACATATTGGAATTATATATCATCAATATTCTTTTTCTTTCTTTCTCTCATCCTTCCATTTATCCATACCCTTTTTTTATTTCGATTGACAACTTAGAAGCAGATTTTTTTAATAAAAAAAGATTTCAGTTGCTACAACAATATGAACAATATATCATATCTTGACTGGTTCTTTGGATCCAGATAATACGAAGTGATGAGTTGGTTATTACTTCTATAGTTATTTGTTTATACTATGGGGCTGGTTTTTTATACTAACCCTCAAAAAACCAACGAGTCACACACTAAGCATAGCAATTTTATCAAAAGATTAATTGAATTTTTATTCAACCCTATAGAATTATAATTTTTCATTTTTTTTTTATTGAACAGAAAAGAAAAAGAAGAAACGAATTTATCATTTTTTGTTCCATCGCTGGATAGAATGGAAAGGCAAATAAAGGTTTATTATTCCCCGTCTATAAATATCCAAATTTTGATGCCTAATACCCCATAGATCGTTCGAACTGTATAGGAACAATAATCAATTTTAGCTCGAATGGTTTGTAGTGGAACCCTACCCTCTCTGATCCATTCAACACGCGCAATTTCTTTTCCGTCAATACGTCCTGCGATTTGCACTTGAATTCCTTTTGTATCTGCTTGTTCAGTTAATTCTATAGCCTTTTTCATTGCTTTGCGAAAAGAAACTCGATTTTTTAATTGGCCGGCTATAAATTCTGCAAGAATATTAGGGTTTCCATAAGGCTTTTCAATTCGTGTGATAGCAATGTTAAGTTTTCTATTTACAAAATTAAATTCTTTTTGTAAATTCATCTGTAATTCTTCGATTCCTCGGGGTCGGCTTTCAATTAATATTTTTGGAAATCCCATATAGATTATGATTTGGATCAGGTCGATTCTTTTTTGAATCTCTATATGTGCAATT